AGGAATTACTTGGTTATTATTTATTAGTAGAGTTCCAACGAAAACCGCCCGATTGAAGGAACTACCAGAATTGTCTATTTATAAGATCAAGCAACTCAGGTTTTGTCGTTATAGAACATAATAGTTTATAGAAACAATGAAAAATAGATACGAATAGAACCCCAAAAGAAAAAAGGATAAATAAAGAAAAGTAAAAGAATATATAAAAGTTTTACATAATTTTATAAGAATTACTGCCCCTTTCCCTTTTCTTTATTTCCTTAATTGAAAATCGAATTTAGTTTGATTAGGACCAAGCTCCTTAAAAACCTCCGCCCTTTTTAAAATATCCCGAACAGTTCCTGTAGGCTGAGCGCCCTTTTCAAGGAAATATAGAATAGCAGGAACGTTTAAATAACTTTGATTCTTTATCGGATCATAAAAACCCACGTTCCGAAGATCTCTTCCTTCTCTTCGAGATCGAACATCAATTGCAACGATTCGATAGACGGCTCATTGGGATAGATCTAAGTAAATGAACAAGACCCCCCCTAGAAACGTATAGGAAGTTTTCTCCTCGTACGGCTCGAGAAAAAGGATTTGCAGTTTTGTCTACGTATTGAATTCTAATGAATGGCAAACGAGTTGAAAAAATCAATTAGACTTGGATTTAACTCTTTTTTTTATTTGTCCTTACTGAGAAAATACAAAATCATTTGTACCCAAAACTCAAGTTGGATAATTCTCAAATAGCTTAAAAGATAAAAATCTTTAGGCAATTTTTTTTTTTGAATGGTCTTTAACCCCCCTTTTTTTATCTCATTTAAAATAGAATCCTTTTTGATTCTTTATTAGAATCTAGTTATTGAGACAATTTAAAAACAGCGTTTCCTTGTTCTGGGATCCTCTTTTCTTTGTTTTAAATCAGTGGGTTTAGACATTACTTCGGTGCTTCTTAATCCTTCCAAAATGGCAGCAACATACCCCTTTTGTGATTTCTTTATATCAAAATCTCAAAGAATCATACAAACAGTCGATTCCCACGCGATACACTTTGCATCGAAAGAGTTTTCTCAATTCCAACAAATTTTACTTTTTCATTGAAAACTTGACCGAATCAGATCCTTTCGATTTCTATATTGATGATATACTTACGAAGTTGTTCCAATTTATTGATTGGTATTAACCCTAGATTCTTGCCCCCTAAAAGATAAATCAATACTTTAATTTCTACCCGAGCTCCACCATGTACTATATTCATTAAAACCCACCAAAAGGGGGGATTCTAGTGAAACAGACCAGATGTCGGGCCAAGAGCACCTTCATTCTTAGAAAAGATGGCGGATGTAAGAATAAAAATCCACGCCGGATCGTGTCCTTCAAGTCGCACGTTGCTTTCTACCACATCGTTTCAAACGAAGTTTTACCATAACATCCCTCTTATTTGGAACCCGTATGGGATTGATTCACTTATGGAATCATGAATAGTCATTGGTTCCGTCTATACATAAACATAGTAATCTATACTTAGTTTCTTCTATACAAAACAAAGATGGCAAAAAGTTTTCTAAAGTAATCTTAGCAAGATCCCAACTATTATTGTATGTTATTGTAGGAATGCAACTTATAAAAAAAACGAAAAGAAATATAGAAATAATACGAAGAAATTAATTTTTTTACTATTTAAAGTTACTCAATATGACCCATCTATCACTTCTTTGAATGCCAAAGATTCAACTCAGAATAAGCAATCATTAAAAATTTTTCTAATCGAAAAAGTTTCCTATTTCAACATCATTATGAAAAAAGTTTTACAGTAAAGACTAAAATTTTGATCATCAAAAAAAGATCAATATCTGTTTCTTTTCGAATTGAACCATCAACGATTTAAAACAGATAAATGGATTGAACAAAAACCCCGTTTTTATATGAGATAGATAAAAAAGACTCATATAATAGAAGATTTAAGTACTTGTTCTTTCGATTCGAATTTTATTAAAAGATGAACGAATTGGGATTTTTCGGACCTATCAGATAGACAGAACTACAGTCTTTATTATGGATATTCCATAAAAAAAGGAACTTTTTGAATTTATAAGGGATTTTTTTTCACAAAAAACGAAAGACTATTGTCACTGAAATAGAACGAAATCAGATAATAACAATACATATAATGTTAAGCTAAGCATTTCATCATTTTTTATGTATTTTTTTGTTTACCCCTAACCCATTAATTGAATGTAATAACTTACCTCTTGTTTAGAATCCGAATAATTCGGCTACCTCATTTAAGTTTAATGGCTAGAGAATAAGAGATAGGGAAGAAAGGTTCTTTCTTATTCTAATTCAAAATAAAATGTATTGTTGAAAATTCAACAATAGATGAGACGTAAGGTTTTCTTCAAATTAAGTAGCTAAGATAAACCCCTTCAATATAAAGGGAATGAACATATGATGAAAAATCCGACATACTTTAGTTAGTTGAATTCAAAAAACGTGTGACCTATGTTCCCACAGTACCTTGTTAATCACAAACAAAAATTTTTAATTATATCTGCATGTCATTTGCACTCAATTCCGTTAGTCCGGTTTGGGAAAAAAAAAAGAAAATTCTATCCAATAATTCTATCCAAAATTAGGCATTAATCATTTAAACAGAACATTTTTCTCAAAAGAAACCTTTCCAATGTATATGCCTGGGACGAAAGGATTCGAACCTCCGAATACCGGGACCAAAACCCGTTGCCTTACCACTTGGCCACGCCCCATTTAGATTTCCATTCTATACTCAGAAATAATAATATAATTATTGGGTCTTGGTCAATTCCAGGGCAAATATCTATAAAAAATCTTTATAGAATAGAGTAGATTCTTGCTAGTATTTTTACGCCTGTAGATATAGAATTCAGCTGAATTCATTGATCATTACATAGAATTCAATTAAGATATTCTATGAAAGTATGATTTCTTCTATTCTCCTTTGTTTGAGAATTGGAGAATTTTTGATTGGGTCGGTTCAAAGAAAAAGAAGGATTTTTGTCTACCTTACTTTACTTCATTTTTCCTTATATCAATAACTCAATCAAAATGCAATTATCTACAAGAACAAAATGTCTGTTATGCTTAATATCTTTAGTTTGATCTGTATCTGTCTTACTTCTGCCGTTTATTCGAGTAGTCTTTTCTTCGCCAAATTGCCCGAAGCCTATGCTTTTTTGAATCCAATCGTAGATCTTATGCCAGTCATACCTTTGTTCTTTTTTCTCTTAGCCTTTGTTTGGCAAGCTGCTGTAAGTTTTCGATGATATCCTTAATATTAAATTCTATATTCTATTTATTATCCTAGAAAATTCATGATTTATTCGAGAAAAATTATAAAAACGAATAGGATCAAATAAGTCTTACACTATGAACCTTCAATTCAAACATTTAAATTCTTGATTGGATAGCTGCGATAAATCCAAATCCGGCTCACCCTGTATTCCCCATTCTGCCCTTTTGAAAGACCCTAATAAGGGTTAAGTTAGGGTCCCCAATCGAATCGGAGGTATGAAAGAATTTTTTAGTACTGAAAGACTCTTATGACAACTGAATTTTAATTTCTTTGAAATTCTTTTATGTTTCGATAAAGCACTTCATTTGTTGGTGTCAAAATATTTGTTATAAAAAAACGGAGGATCTATTCTCTTTTCTCATTTTTTCCAAAAAAATATCTTGGAGGTTGTGTAATGCTTACTCTCAAACTTTTCGTTTACACAGTAGTTATATTCTTTGTTTCTCTATTTATCTTTGGATTCCTATCTAATGATCCGGGGCGTAATCCTGGACGTGAAGAATAAAAAGGGGTTTTCGTTTTACTTGCTTGATTTTTCAATTTTCTTAGGATTTTTTTATCTATTCCACATATTTAATTTAACTAGGAAACAAAAACACGATTGTCGCAATTTTAAAGAGAAATAAAATATCAAGTCATCAACAAAAACGGAAAGAGAGGGATTCGAACCCTCGGTACGAATAACTCGTACAACGGATTAGCAATCCGCCGCTTTAGTCCACTCAGCCATCTCTCCCAATTGAAAAAGACAATTACTATGTTACATTACACAAGAAATAAGTATTGAAAAATTTTTTCTTTATTTAGCTTATCTATATTATATCTACAACTTTTATTATTCCATTTAGTTGAAGTAAGGGCTCGGAAGATTCACTATAAAAAAAAAAGAAGGAAAAAGAAAGACGACCCCTTTGAAAGGACCCTTTTTTTTTACTTTTATTCGATCGGCCTGGCCTGGTAAGAACCTAGCCGGGCCTTTTTTTGTTCCAACGAATCCTAGCTAAGTTTCTCTTATTTGAAAAAAGGGTTGGTTTGCTATTAAAGCAACAACAAAAAGACGAAGGACTATTTCCATTCTTTTTTCTTATTATTTATTATAGAATATAACATCAATTATAGAATATAACATCAATATCAATACGGCATTTCTTATTATTCTTTCTTCCTTATTTAATTTAGTTATTTGTGACGACCTTACTCTTACTGGAATAAAAAAAAGAAACTATGGATTTTTACACAATGCGCTTTTTTGTTATGATTTCAGCGGTTTTGGCGAATTGTCTCTATCAAAACGCCTCTAGCAAAAGAAAAGTATATAACTTTTTATTTTTTATTTAGTTATTTAAATTAGACCTCTTTTTTTTATGAATTCTTTTTTTTTGGAATCCCCTCGAAAACGTCAACCCTCCCATTTTCATAATTATTTTATGATCCTGTCTTGATTACCCCAAATTCTCCCTCTTCGACAAAAGGCCCTTTTTTATATAATAATAGCATTGTGGCGGGTATAGTTTAGTGGTAAAAGTGTGATTCGTTCTAGTAACTCCCTTAAAAAGTTAAGGGATCTTTCGGTTTGATTCATATTCCGATAAAAAACTTTATTTCTTAAAAGGATTTAATTCTTTACCTCTCAATGACAAATTCGAGGAAAAATATAAATTCTCGTGATTTGTATCCAAAGTTCACT